CCATATCTATGTAAATAGGATATTTCTATAGAATTCTTTTTTCTGTTGCAACAGGACAAATAGAATGTTCTTCTGAAATCATAAGACTATGTATGCCATACATATGGCTGGGATTGTAGTTCAATCGGTTAGAGCACCGCCCTGTCAAGGCAGAAGCTGCGGGTTCGAGCCCCGTCAGTCCCGAACTAGAATCCGATGAATTGAACAATTCATTTCTCCCCCTCCCGTGAAAGGGAAGAGGGGGAACAAAATCTAATCTCTGGGGGGATCCCTCTTTCTTTTTTTTCATTTCGCATTTCTCATCAGACAAATATGTAAATTTTTATTTTTTATACTAGCACCGATTGTTAAGGAAGAAACATATGTAGATTTGTAAAATCCTTACTTCTTACTAGAGTAAGAAAGACTCTATGGAATAGAGTGTCCATATTTGGACCGAGAGTACAGACACAAAGAATCTTCGTTTATTGTACGATACACAAAGAACTTCACTCGACAGAGTACTTTTCGGGTTCAGATGTAACCACACCTTCTTTAGTTCCGAACAAACTTTATTTGTGCATCCGCAATAACTAATTAAAAAAAAAAAGATATATATATATATCTCATTCTCATCCAAATTGCACACTGCATTTTTTATGTATGTGTTCTAGTTCAAGGGGGATACTAATAAAATATCAACCAAGTAACGTCCCCTTTTGAAGAAATCTGTTGGAATATTCCATTTTTGATACTTCACCCGTCCCTTTATTTTTCTTTTTTCCATCTCATTTCTACTACTGGTTTTTATTTGCATATTGTATGACCCATAGAATATAGAATAGGTTATGGGCCATATGATAATATCATACTTCATAATTTTATGTATAAGGATAAGAATTGAAGAAGTGTATAAGAATAGGTGATAGAAAAGTGGGAAAATGAAATGGGATTTCTGATCCAATAATAATAAAGAATCCTAATTTTTCTTTCTTTCTCTTTAATTTAGATTGAGTATGGATAAAAGATCTTCCTATGTTATACTATGTTCTAGTATTCAATTCGCGATGAGAAATAAATTTGATATTTTTCTTCATAACATGGATCCGGGTTAGTATCATCAAAATGCAATTAATACCTTTGAATTGATAGGAGTCCACTTTAACATCTCTATGGGATTAGATCCCAAACTATTGTGAAAGAAGAAAACAAAGAGATTATGGAAGTCAATATTCTTGCGTTTATTGCTACTGCGCTGTTCATTTTAGTTCCTACTGCCTTTTTACTTATAATATACGTCAAAACAGTCAGCCAAAATAATTAATTTGAATTGAATTTGAATTCTTCCTTTTTATCAATGATTGAAGAAATGAAAGGTTTAAAACTAGATTTGAGATAGTGTGGTAGAAAGAGCTATATATAGCTCTTTCTACCACACTATACAATTGAGTTTTGTAGAATATTTCATATTCATCTTCTTAGTACATAAAGTTTTATTTTATAAAGAAATCAGCTTTTCAATCAATTAATAATAGATATCTATCTCTAATAATATATATTAGATATTAGACGTACATCAAAATGAAATAGCACTCTATTTTTCTCTACACCCATTTTTATGCATTTTGATCAATCCAAAAAAATTGCAAAACCAACTGCTTTAATTCCTTATTTTTTATATCTCTTCTTATACTTATAGATCTGGAGGTCCATCGAAAGAATTAATTAGAAGAAAAGAAAAATAGGAAAAATCTTAAATAGAATTCTAATGCTCTAATACTATCTAATACTAATATATATAGATAAACATATATATATAAACCAAGGTATTTCTTTTTTTTTTTTAAGCTTTCGCAAAACGATCACAATTTATACAATTAAGATTCTTTAGTAAAGTATTCAATTAGTAATATTCCTAGCTCTAAAGCCCACTCCTTCCCCATACTACAAGTGAAAGAGAAAATGTAAACACTACCATTAAAGCAGCCCAAGCAAGACTTACTATATCCATGTGAATGATGTCCCCTATCTCTATGAAACGAAAAAATTATTCCATTATTGATTCATAATCATAGTGGAATCTATGGCGTAGAGTCAAAATAGGATTGTTACTTATGGCTATTGTTATTGGTGAAAAAATCAACTCGTAAAAGTTCCTTTCTTTCCAATTCTATTGAATAAGAAAAATAATTAATATGAATATTAAATAGTAAAAAAGTAAGATAATATGAATATAAAATAGAAAAATACAAAGAAATTCAATAAGAAATCAATTCAACAATTCTGATTCAATTTCTGAGTACTCAGAGCTTCTCGTGAGTCTGGATACCTGGATACAAAGTATCTTCGGTTCTTTCCATAATTTTTAAATGAATTTCCCATCAGCCTATCCAATTTAACCGATCTAATTTCATTGCAGACAGAGTTAGTAAACACTATCTCAATATTAAGAATAAGAAAGGTATAGTTGAAAAGAATTAGGGAGTCTTTATGGTCTTTTTTAGAATTCTTTCTTCAACCT